TTCTATATCAAAAAAGCGTATTCGTAAAAATATTTGGAAAAGGAAAGGATATTGGGCGGCGTTAAAAGCTTTGTCATTAGGGAAATCTCTTTCTACCGGGAATTCAAAAAGTTTTTTTGTACGACAAACAAATAAGTCCTAAAATATTGGAATAATCGGAATGGATTTTACTCGAAAAATTGGATCAGTAATTTGTTAATATAAAATTCACAATTGGCAGTCCCTATTCTAATCAATATGAAATAGACCAGGTTTCAATCTTAATCTTCTAAGATGTGTAAAAGAATAATTCTTCTGTTTTATCAATTCTAAAAAAAAGAATACAGAAAAAAATACAAGATTTTTTATTTATTTTTCGTATATTTTCACTCACATTGTGGTGGTGGGGAGTCTTATTTTCCCCATCGACCTTTACAATAATGAAAAATTTTTATCTTTCTCGAGAAGGGCAGATAGAATATTTTTCGTTAAAATTAATGAATTGTTGAAACTAATTGATTCCATGTTAAAAAATTTTTATTTTTGATAACTTTCTGACTTCTTAATTTATCGGAATTACTATATGGATTTCCGATATATCTCCAATTTTCAGCCCACTCAATAAAAGAACTTAATTGTTGATATATTATGTACAAATAAGGTGTCAATTTGGAGTAATCCAAAATATGGCTATTTTGGATTCATTGAGAAAATTTATTTTTTGTTTCAAATTTATGAAATCAGATAAACGAGAAATAATTAAGTATCAATATGAAAACATTTTTTTTTTTTTATTCTATGGAGAGAATTCTCTAGTTGCAAAAGTTGGATTTTAGACTAGGATAAACTACGTCAAAGCCCTAAGATAAATAAACCGGACACCCTAAGAAACTAATGAACCTTGAAATTTACTTTTGAACTCATTTTTTTTATCAATTTTAATCTTTACTAAAAAAACTTATTTGATTGAATTGACTTGTTCAATCTCGACGATTGAATATAAATAGGCTATTATGAGTTCGAGCAAGCCGCTATGGTGAAATCGGTAGACACGCTGCTCTTAGGAAGCAGTGCTAGAGCATCTCGGTTCGAGTCCGAGTGGCGGCATGCCATCTTATAAAAGAGATCCAATAGATCCTATAATATAATAAAAAAATAGATCCAATAGATCCTATAATAAAAATAAATTAAATTCCCAATTTATATTTCTTAATTAATCTAGGGAATTCCCTCCCTTTTTTTCATTTTTATGATATTTTCAACTTTAGAGCATATATTAACTCATATTTCCTTTTCGATTGTTTCAATTGTAATTACAATTCATTTGATAACCTTATTGGGCAATGAAATCATAAAACCATATGATTCGTCAGAAAAGGGGATGATAGCTACTTTTTTATGTCTAACAGGATTATTAATCACTCGTTGGATTTATTCGGGACATTTCCCACTAAGTGATTTATATGAATCATTAATCTTTCTTTCATGGAGTTTCTCCCTTATTCATATAGTCCCTTATTTAAAAATAAGAAAAAATTATTTAACCACAATAACTGCCTCAAGTACTATTTTTACCCAAGGCTTTGCTACTTCGGGTCTTTTAACTGAAATACATAAACCCACAATATTAGTACCCGCTCTACAATCGGAGTGGTTAATAATGCACGTAAGTATGATGATATTGAGCTATGCGGCTCTTCTTTGTGGATCATTATTATCAGTAGCACTTCTAGTCATTACATTTAGAAATATTTTTTATAGTTATAAAAGTAATAATTTATTACAATTAAATCATTCATTTTCATTTGGTGAAATCCAATACAAGAATGAAAGAAACAATATTTTTAAAAAAACTTCTTTTTTTTCTGCTAAGAATTATTACAAGGCCCAATTAATTCAACAATTAGATTATTGGAGTTATCGTGTGATTAGCCTAGGATTTATCTTTTTAACCATAGGTATTCTTTCAGGAGCAGTATGGGCTAATGAAGCATGGGGATCATATTGGAGTTGGGATCCAAAGGAAACTTGGGCCTTTATTACTTGGATCGTATTCGCAATTTATTTGCATACTCGAACAAATAAAAATTTGCAGGGGGCAAATTCCGCAATTGTGGCGACTCTAGGCTTTCTTATAATTTGGATATGCTATTTTGGGGTCAATCTATTAGGAATAGGGCTACATAGTTATGGTTCATTTACGTTAACCTCTAGTTAAATTCAAGAAAAGTTCTTACGAATACAAACAGAGTGGAATACGGTGTGTATAAAAACCCTTGTGTCAACCGGCGAGAACCATGTGAATCAAGGAGTGTAGTGATTCACGCGGTTCTCGCGAAGGCCAAGTATATTGGGTTTAAATTCATATTTTGTTTTTACTTTATTAAGAGAATAAAAATCCTTCTTTTTTTTTCATTAGCCAACCAACTCTTAAAAATCATAGGAGTTTTTTTCTTTAAGAAAACTATCTATAAAAATAATTAGATAGAATACCTTCAACCTTGTCAACTGATAGTGAAAG